GGGTAGTTGCTGAACCATACCACATAGTTCCGGCAACAACAAAAGCTGCAAAAAAGACAGCAGCGATACTACTAGAAAGAACGGTTTCAATATTGCCCATACGTAATCCTTTGTATAGACGTTGAGGCGGACGGACACTAAGATGGAATAGACCGGCTAATATGCCTAATGTCCCTGCTGCAATATGGTGAGAAGCTATTCCTCCTGGAACAAAAGGATCAAAACCTTCCACGCCCCATGCTGGACTTACAGGTTGTACTTTTCCAGTTAGTCCATAAGGATCGGACACCCATATTCCGGGCCCGTACAAGCCTGTTACATGAAATGCACCAAAACCAAAACAAGCGACTCCGGAAAGAAATAAATGAATTCCAAAAATCTTAGGCAAATCCAAAGAAGGTTTTCCTGTACGTTCATCAGAAAATATTTCTAGATCCCAATACACCCAATGCCAAATAGCTGCCAAAAAGCACAAGCCAGAAAACACAATATGTGCTCCGGCCACACCTTCGTAACTCCAAATGCCAGGATCTGTTATAGTCCCCCCTGTAATACTCCAACCGCCCCACGAATTGGTTATTCCTAAACGAGTCATGAAAGGTATAACGAACATACCCTGTCTCCACATTGGATCAAGAACCGGGTCAGAGGGATCAAAAACTGCTAATTCATATAGAGCCATCGAACCGGCCCAACCAGCAACCAGAGCTGTATGCATGATATGGACAGAAATCAACCGGCCGGGATCATTCAATACGACGGTATGAACACGATACCAAGGCAAACCCATGGAAATACCCCTTATATCAAAGAAAAATGACACTATGTAACTTTATTGCATTGGAAAAGACTATGACTATGCAATGGATCCCTTTTGTTCAATGGATTATCCCGGAACAAGGGTTAATTTTTGTTCTATTCTGTTGGTAATAATGGAACAATTATGTTTGTAGGAACAAAGAGAAACAAATCTATTCTATACCCGATAAGTAGCAATACGCAATGGGGAGTTGATACCATCGTCTATCAGTAAATGCTTTCATACTTGTTCATTATTGGAAGGCTATATTGGTAAGAATTTTCCTTTATTTTTTCTGTCTTCTTAAACTAAACCGTTATAATCTATGCAGAAAATATAAGAAAGGTTGATATTATATTATAAAGACAATAACCCTAATTTTTTTATTACGTTTCCACATCAAAGTGAAATAAAGTACTTAATTTTTTTTTCTTTCATTTAATGCCTATTGGTGTTCCAAAAGTTCCCTTTCGAAGTCCTGGAGAGGAAGATGCATCTTGGGTTGACGTATAGTGCGACTTGTCAGATATATTGGGTCATATGGGATTTCCCCGTTCTCTCTCCCGATTGAGATATCCTCCCTTTCGCCCAATAAAGATTGATTGAATCATCCAAAATTTGGAGCGTGAAATGCAATTAGATCCATTTTTTAGTTTTAGGGGGATTCAGATTAATATTATCAATTAGAATAATTTATGGTTGGCTCGGTTGGACCAATAAAATGAAGTATCCAGGCTCCGTTTATAAAAAACCCAATCCCAATTGGGAATATATTGCAGATTACTACTTTTATTATATAGTTTATTTACTTTCACTCTTAATCGTTTCGATTTGAAATTAAAAATCGAAAAAGAGCGATCTTAACCTTAATCAATAATCAATCGAATTAAAGTAATAAATATAATATGTTGAATATTGAAATTGACGAAAGAAAAGATATGAAATAAATAAAAAAACGGGAAATCTTAAAAAAAAAACAAGTGGTATTGGAAACATTTGCCCTATATGTGCAAATAAAAATCGGGCAGATCTTTACCCGGAGTAGAGCATAAACCTAAAAAAATTAAAGAGACCCATTCAAGAACAAGAAAATGACATCGTGATTTGGATTGGATCTCGATGATATGATACATCAATGAAAAGTAAGTTCGATAAGTTTAGTAAATTCTATTTTAATTATAGAAATATTATTCTATTATTATATGGATAATTAGGTAATTTCGGGAAAGGAGCAATAAAGTAATCTTTCTTGAAAAATAGAAAAGGAGACCCTTGATTATTTATTATAAGTGGGAAAAACCTCGATGAAAAATAAAAAAGTATATAGAATCTACACATTGATTTTCTTTTCACAATTTTGTTTGAACCGTATGCATCAAAAGGTGCCTGTACGGTTCCTAAGGGATACAAGTTTACCCTAATCAACCGACTTTATCGAGAAAGATTACTTTTTTTAGGCCAAGAAGTCGATAGCGAGATCTCGAATCAAATTATTGGTCTTATGGTATATCTCAGTATCGAAGATGATACGAAGGATTTGTATTTGTTTATAAATTCTCCTGGCGGATGGGTAATACCCGGAGTAGCTATTTATGATACCATGCAATTTGTACGACCAGATGTACATACAATATGCATGGGGTTAGCTGCTTCAATGGGATCTTTTATCCTGGTCGGAGGAGAAATTACCAAACGTTTAGCATTCCCTCACGCTTGGCGCCAATGAGTTTTTTAGTTGAGATAAAAAAGAAGACTATGCCTTCACCATATGAAATATTAAGTAATAATAGCATGGCACTTTGAATTCGATATGAGACATTTTTTCTCTATTTTATTTTCAAAACATTCGATTATGTATCGAAAGAGTAGTATGAGATGAAGGGTATTCCCGATTTTATTATTTTATATCAGGAATCCATTTGAGCGTCACAAACTTTTTTTTCATAAAAAAAGACTCTATTTATGTTTGAAAGAGTACAAAAAAAATTTCGTCCTTATTTTTCGGATCAAAAAGAAACTTTGGGATTGCTGAATTACAGACGAAATAAATATATAAAGCAACGGAACCATCATAGTATTTTTGAACTCCTACGAAAAGAAGGGTGGTAATTGGATAATTTACTGATCTGGATCTGATCGATTCTATATTTTTTTCTTTTTTCAACGGAAAATGAAAGTAAATTCCATTGTAGAGCCGTATGCAATGCGAAAAAGATGCACGTACGGTTGTTCAATTCTATCTTTTTTATTGTTATTCCGTATTTTTTATCTTCGCCTCATTGTGCGAGATAGAAGAACTTTTTTATGGTATATCATCAGGGTAATGATTCATCAACCCGCGAGCTCTTTTTATGAGGCCCAAACGGGAGAATTTCTCCTGGAAGCGGAAGAACTTTTGAAATTGCGCGAAACCCTCACAAGGGTTTATGGACAAAGAACGGGCAAACCCTTATGGGTTGTATCCGAAGATATGGAAAGGGATGTTTTTATGTCAGCAACAGAAGCCCAAGCTCATGGAATTATTGATCTTGTCGCGGTCGAATAAAATGAATAAAAATACTTAAACATTTGAAATTTGATCTTGTTACTAGGTTTACCATTCTGGGTTTAATATTCTATTAACTAGAAATACCTTCGGTTAGGATTGATCTAAACCAGCCCATTATGTATATGATTCAGCATGCCAACTATTAAACAACTTATTAGAAAGACAAGACAGCCAATCAGAAATGTCACGAAATCCCCCGCGCTTCGGGGATGCCCTCAGCGCCGAGGAACATGTACTAGGGTGTATGTGCGACTCGTTCAGATTATGAGCTGGAACAAAAACAAATGAAAGGAAAGAATTTTTCCAGTATCAATGATCAGGGCTGGTGAATAGTATAAAACCCCAGTCACTATCTAAAATGAATAAAATGAAAAAGATCTATTCATCTATTGGATATGAAATTTATGGTTTCTATTGGTCTAAATCGGATTTAAGATAAGAAAAAATTTTCCATTAGTAACGAACGTTATCCATTTAGCAGGGAATCTTATTTTAAGAGCAAAAAAATTCTGCTCACATTCTTGCAAGAACGGACTAACAGGGTCAGCTATCCAGCTAACCTTCAAAATTAAATACCGTTACTGTATAGGCGGATCTCATTGTGAAAGACCTATTACTGAATAATTCATGGGTAGAGCCAAAAAGTTTGAACTGTACAAGTTATCAATAAGATTCTGGAAATGAAATTGAAATAAAGGGCTCCGGTGTATAGAGAGGACCTCACCGTTTAAAAAGTAACCATAGAAACGAAGGAACCCACTATTTCTTTAATCATCCATATTTAATATTTAACTTGAATTTACATTTTTTTATTTACTTTTGTTTGATACATTAATACAATTTCTTATTTTTTTGTCTTGTTTCAAGGCGAAATGTCGAAAAAAAGAAAAAAAGAGTGGTTGGGAAGGTTATAGTAGCAAAAGCCATTGGAATTTTTATTTTATACATTGGAAAAATCCGTTTTGTTATTAATAGACCAGGAGAAGAAAAGAATAACTCAAAGAAAGAAAATCAATTAGTTATTCATCAAAGTTTCATTTATTCAATGACTAGAGTTAAACGAGGATATATAGCTCGAAGACGCAGAAAAAAAATTCGTTTTTTTGGATCAAGTTTTCGAGGGGCTCATTCAAGACTTACTCGAACTATTGCTCAACAGAAAATAAGAGCTTTGGTTTCGGCTCATCGGGATAGAGATAGGCAAAAGAGAGATTTTCGTCGTTTGTGGATCACTCGGATAAACGCAGCAATTCGCGAAAAGGGGGTATACTATAATTATAGTAAATTTATACACGATCTGTACAAGAGACAGTTGCTTCTTAATCGTAAAATACTTGCACAAATAGCTATATTCAATCCGAATTGTATTTCTATGATTTACAATGAGATCATAAAAAAAGAAGATTGCAAAAAATACCTCGAAATGATTTAAATGAAGTTCCCCGGAGTTTATTCTCCGGGAGTATAGAGTAGAAATTAGTCTAATAAGATACGATAAATAAATAAAAATCAACAAATCCATTCAAAAAAAAAAATTCCCAATTTTTATATTATCTTACGACGTGACAATCAAATTTAGATTCTTCTAGATTATCAGATTTTTTTAGAACAAAACCCCAATCCGTGCTTGAGTTCAGATTCAAATTTTGATTCAATTCAATTATCAATTAAATAAAGAATAAGTCTATTATTTTATTTATTTTTCGTTCTAAAACTAGCCGTTCTAGTAGTCGACTCGGTTCTTTCAAACTGTTTCTCATTATTAAGAAAAGGTAACAAAGATAAAATACGAGCTTGTTTTATAGCAATAGTAATTAATCGTTGTTGTTTCAAGGTCAATCTATTCACTCGCCTAGATAAAATTTTTCCTTGTTCACTAATAAATCGACTAATTAAACTCATGTTTCTATAATCAATTCGATCCCCCGATTGGATCGGGGGCAAACGCCTACGAAAAGATCGCTTGGATTTAATAAAGGGTCGCTTGGATTTATCCATAGTTTGTTTAGTTTATTCCTTATACCGAAAATCCTATTTCGGCTGGACCTAAAAAAATTAGAATTAAGAAATAGGATTTTCTTTGTTTATTTCTATTTATTATATTATATATTTATATAATGAAATATTTAATATAGAAATACATTTTCTATAAAAAAAAATAGTAAATAATATATAATGAAAATTGTTTTGTCCCCCTACTTGAAAGGATAATAGACAGACGTCCGGTTCGATCTATTTCTTTATCTCTCCATGAATTGTATGTTTGTAACAATAGGGACAGAATTTTCGCAATTCCAACCGACTAGGCGTATTGTGGCGATTCTTTTGAGTAATATATCTGGAAACGCCCCTTGATCCCTTATTAACACTCTTTCGAACACAACCAGTACATTCCAAAATAACTTTTACTCGGACATCTTTACCCTTAGCCATGAACCCCCTTTGGATATTTAATTCAAGCAACTTTTCTATTTAAAGGAAAAAAATAGAAAAGTTGCAAACTAACAATACAATTCGAAAGATTTTGTTGAAATCAATAGAGTAATAATATATAAGTAAAGAAATACTACGTAATCAAATTCAAAAGGTTTCTAACTATATATATTTCTAATCACAGTATTTCATTTAAGTATTTTGTATAATACTCTTCCCCTAGACCCACATTTTTTTTTTTCATTTCCATTGGAGCCGGGACCCAAGTTTTGATGAGGTTGAATCCACTTTTCTTCTTTACTAAACTAACCCTAGTTTTTTATTCTAAACTAAAAAGAGAAGGGGGATTAGTCACAGATAGTTGATTCTATCTCTAATCTTCGTTAACCCTTTCCCGTATCAATAACTAGAATGAAAAAAAGGGGAATGTCAACGCATCTGGGAAAAAACGATTGATTTCTATTAATAGACCAGCTAAAGACCCAAACCACAAAGTACTTAGTACCGGTGCCACGGAAAGATATGTTTTGAAATCTCGCATTGAAAATCCTCCTTTTTAATTTCTCTAATGTATAAAATAAAAGTAATACATATCTAATCTATGATCCGATGTATATATGATAGTTATAGTTAAAGACTCCTTGTGTTTGTACACAAAATCCCTAAGCTAAGTCAAATTTAAATGTACAATAATAATTTATTAATTAATAATAATATAGTAGATAAGATATTTTTTTTAAGAAAAAGAATAGTATGTCCCTTCCTACTGAACTGAGCATTCCCGAAAAGTATTTTTTTTTTAATTTACGACAGGGTTTCATATACATAAAGATACAAATCCTTTCTATTATACCTTATATGATAAAAGACCAAAAAGAGGAGGAAATAGCAGGGCAAATTAAATTCTGTATTTATATGTGAAATAAGGGTGTGGAAAACAAGACAAGGATTCTTTACAATTACACTATAAAAACCAATTGAATTGAAAGGGATGTAGCGCAGCTTGGTAGCGCGTTTGTTTTGGGTACAAAATGTCACGGGTTCAAATCCTGTCATCCCTACCTAATTACTTTTACTCTGAGAAGTAAGGAGGAATTAATTGAAATTTTGATTAAAATTGGACATACGTAATCTCTCATTTTTTTTATGATACTCTATATGATAGATAGTGTATGCATGCAGGATGTAGATAGAGTTTTGAGTTATAAAAAAACCTTTCTTTCCAGTCTTTCTTATCTATTGTGATAAGAAAGCGCTCTTAGTTCAGTTCGGTAGAACGTGGGTCTCCAAAACCCGATGTCGTAGGTTCAAATCCTACAGAGCGTGATTCCATTCTTGTTAGGACAAATTGAATTTTCGAATTAGACTGAAATAAATGAACAGTAATCTAATCTAAAATTGACCTCCTGTTGATTAGAGTAAAGGAGGAGGTCAATCAAAAAAAGATTTATTAATTAATCAAAGATCCAACTGATCACCACGTCTGTATTGTAAATATGCAGTTACAAATAATCCAGCCAAAGTAATAGGAATTAGACCTAAGACGATTCCAAATAGAAAAACTTCAATCATTTCAATTCGTTTGAAAAAAAAAAAAAGAAAGGTAATATCTATCCCTAACTATTAATCGGAATTGCCCATGAATCTCAATAACCAAAAACTATAAAATAGACGGAATCCTACAGAAAGATTTCTTGAGTTGTTTATTCAATTAATTTCA